AAATCATGACTATACTTAACAACAAAACGCTCTGAAAAGCCCACATACGGCGAAGACTTTTTGTTGCCGTCGGAAAAAGAAGAAGTCCCAACCCTATTAACATAGGAACTGGAAGTGGAAGAAAAGGTATTATCCATGCATATTGATATGTCTGTTCCATAAAAAAAGTTTTTTATTCTTAATTAATTGTTTCCGATTCACCGGATCTTACCTTTCGAAAAAGTCAATAAAAAATCAAGATATGCACTAACTGATTTAAGAAGTTTATATTAGTATTTATTAATATTAATTATTCTGAGTCTTTTCAAAACCGTTCAAATATTCAAAAAAGAAGTTACAATTGGTCAAATGATATGACCAAGTGACATATAAAAAAACGAACACTTATAATAGGAAAATAAAAATATAATAATTTATCGTAATCAAAATTTATATTCATAGAGCAAGGATAAAAATTTAGCCTAAAAAGAGTACTTGATGCTGATACGAATTATAAGATTAACTAAGGTCATCGGTCTAATGAAAAAAACTCTTGATTTTAGTTAGTTTATTTCAATTCATTAACTAATTTTCAATTAATTAACTAATTCATTATGGGATTGATTGTTTTCCATTTCAATCAAAACAATTTATTAGTAAAGTTTAGAAAAATATGGAACTAAAATAAACTTTTTAGCGAGAAAGGATCAAAAATGACTGAGATCCTTTTTTATCAAACCACGTATCTTTTAACAGATTTATTACTAGTCTCATTCGAATTTTAAAATTAAATTTAGTTGTATTTTTTTCTAGTTTGACTATCAATTTATTAGTCAAAAGTACAATCCTGGTATTTTATTACATGTAAATCAAGTATAGAATGCCGAAAATAAAGGTCTTTTAGATTCTTTTTTTATTTTATTAAGTTTGATTTGATTTCTATGACATGCAGATTCTAAAGATATAACTTTGAGAGATAAACAACGCGAACTAATAGTTCCAAACCAAAAATTTTTGGTTTTACGGAATATTTTGTTATTTAGAGTCATTTTTGATCCAGTTTTCATGGATCTTTGACATATCTATATTTCTTTTTTATGAAGAGAATATTATATTATTTAGAGAAAAAATAGATAATGAATAAGAATAATAATAGAACAATAGATGTCTTTCACATCCAACTATAACAATGAGTAACTTCTTCATTTTTAAATGGCAGTTCCAAAAAAACGTACTTCGATATCAAAAAAGCGTATTCGTAAAAATATTTGGAAAATGAAAGGATATTGGGCGTCGTTAAAAGCTTTGTCATTAGGGAAATCTCTTTCTACCGGGAATTCCAAAAGTTTTTTTGTACGACAAACAAATAAGTCCTAAAATATTGGAATAATCGAAATGCATTTGATTCAAAAAATTGGATCAGTAATTTGTTAATATAAAATCAAAGTTCATATTAATATGAAATAGAATCTTAATGTTATGTCTAAAAGAATAATTCTTCTATTTTCTGAATTCTAAATCTAAATAAAAAAATAAATACAATTTTTTATTTTTTTATGTTTTCACTCATATTTTGGTGGTGGGGAGTCTTTTTTTCCCCATCGACCTTTACAATTCCAATAAAGAAAATTTTTTATCTTTTTCGGGAAGGGCAGATTGTTGAAACTAATGGATTCCATGTTAAAAACTAACTTCTTAATTTATTGCATTTACCATATGTAATGGATTTACCATATATCTCCAATTTTCAGATCATCAATAAAAGAATCAATAAAAGAACTTGATTGTTGAGATATTATTATATTATGTACAAGTGTCAATTTGCAGTACTCCAAATACAAAATAGTTTTAGATTCATTGAGAAAATTTCTTTTTTGTTTCAAATTTATGATTATAAAATCAGATAAACCAGAAATAATGACATGACAATAAGCGTAAAAAATGAAAAAAGTTTTTTTATTCTAGCGAGAGATTTCTATAGCTGCAAGAGTTCGATTTTAGAATCGCATAAACTACGTAAAAAGCCCTAAGATAAATGGACACTTAAAGGAAAATAAATGAAACTAATGAATCTTCAAATTGACTTTTGAACTCATTTTTTTTATCAATTTCATTTTTACTAAAAAAACATATTTGATTGAATTGACTTGTTCAATCTCGACTATTGAATATAAATAGGCTATTATGAATTCGAGCAAGCCGCTATGGTGAAATCGGTAGACACGCTGCTCTTAGGAAGCAGTGCTAGAGCATCTCGGTTCGAGTCCGAGTGGCGGCATGCCATCTTCTAAACGAGATCCAATAGATCCTATAATAAAAATAAATTAAATTCCCAATAATTAATATTAATATGGGGGATCCCCACCTTTTTTCTTTTTTATGATATTTTCAACTTTAGAGCATATATTAACTCATATTTCCTTTTCTATTGTTTCAATTGTGATTACAATTCATTTGATAACCTTATTGGGCAATGAAATCATAAAACCATATGATTCGTCAGAAAAGGGGATGCTAGCTA